AATGTAAAGCGGGAACATCTTGTATCCATGATTGTAGAATTTGAACTAAGATTTCTAAATGGATGGGATAAGGTATTACTATATTTGACACATAATTTAAATGTGAAAATATATCCTCCAAAAAGGGAAATGTTGAATGAATAGATTGTAAATTATAAAATTTGGGTATTTCCTTTTTTAAAGGTGGCAATGAGAAAGGAATTTCTACAATAACTGTAAAACTCCCTAAAAACATTTGAGAAAAAAAAGAATTATTGTATCCAAGAAATCCTTTTTGGTTAAAATCATTAAACGAAAATTTTAAAAAATTCTGTTGATACATTCGAGTAATTAAACGTTTTGCAAGTAATAAACTGGATTTATTATCAGAAACTAAAATTTCCAAGGATTCGGAAAAAAAGGATCCATTTAAACTATAATCATGAGCAAGTGCGTAGATATACTCCTGAAATAGAAGTGGATATAGGAAGTGTTGTTTCCAATATCTTTCCCTTTCTAAATATCTTTTGAAATCTTTCATTTAAAATCATACTTGAACCAGAAGTACTTCTTAAGTTATTAAATGATACATAGTGTGATATGGTCATAACAAGCAAGGTATATATATATAGAGTCTTATACATAATCATATAAAAATAGATACCACGGAAACAAATAGTTGAGTCAACAGATTTTTTTATCTTTTTCCATACAAAGGGTTTATATTTGTTAAAATTAGAAAAGAGAAATCCTTTATTTTTGCAACCCGATCACTCTTTTGACTTGGGAATCTATTCTATTTATCAATATACTGTTTCTTTTACATATCTATCTCCATTCTATAAAAGGAAAAATAGTTAGGATTCAAAAAAAAGATAATTCACTCAAAAAGGAATCCTTTACCGAATCAGGCACTAATTCATTTTTAACATCTAATTAGGTCAGGTAATCATTCAAATTAAGAATATAAGTTCGTTGCTTTTTGTTTTCCTTAAATTTGAGCTTAGTACTCTATCCATCTATTCACTCGACCTAATGGTAAATGCAAATTTTTTACCTTTACTAAAATCAAAACAAAAATTTGTACCGATTCAGCAAGAATTACTTATTCTAAAAAATTCTACATTCAAAATTTAAACGACATGCTATTTTTTCCATTCATTACCTTTCAGGATCAGTCGTGATCTTATAGACTCAACCAAAAGTCTAGATGAATTCGTTGCTTCATCTAAATATGTAAAAGATCGTAGCCGCACTTAAAAGCCGAGTACTCTACCGTTGAGTTAGCAACCCGAATAACTATATACAATTACTTATAATATACAATTAGATATGATAAAAAAAAATATATGAGCAATTCCTTTAGAAAAAAAAGAGAATCACATTAAAAAAAAAAGCAAATAAAAAGAAATGGAGATGCCAAAACCGACAAAAGATTCCATCAAAATTTAAGAAATTTGTTCTTTTCATTAAGAAAAGACTTTCGACAACAAACCCATCCCCTAAATAAAGTAAAAAATCACTTGATATGGGACAGAAATAGATCGTTCAGAGATCCGTTTATCCACGATCAAATTATATTTGATCAATACATCATTGTCAATATGAATTCAATCTTGAAAAAAAAAACTAAGGAAAAAAAAGCGTGTTGGATTAGCACAATATAAAAAAAATAAGAAATGGGAATAAAAAAGAAATATAAATTAGAAAAAAAAAAAAGAAGTTTATATTCATAGATACAATAAATAGGATTAACCTATTGTTTGTAAGTAAATTCCTACGAAAAAAACTATGAATAGATAAAAAAAAAAACAAATACTAAGAATAAAATTATATAAATATAGATATTAGCTGTCTTAGTTTTTTTTACTTTCATTTTTTTTTATTAATTTGAAGTTCTTTAAAAAATTCTGCCTTCTTAAAAATATCATGAACAGTCTCCGTGGGTTGAGCCCCTTTTTCAAGAAAATATAGAATAGCAGGAACATTTAAATCAATTTTTTATTTATTGGATCATAAAAACCCACTTTCCGAAGATCTCTTCCTTCTCTTCGGGATCGAACATCAATTGCAACGATTCGATAGATAACTCATTGGGATAGATATAGATAAACAACGCCCCCCCAAGAACCGTATAAGAGGCTTTTTCCTCGTACGGCTCAAGAAAGAGTGATTCTAATTTTTAGCTCTATCTATGTATATACTTTAGATATGTGTAATATATGGAAATATTCCATTAGAAATATATTATTCTATTATATCATTGTATAGCATGAGTTAATATATATTATATATATATATATTTGTATATATATATAAATAATTTATATATAAATACTAATATATAAAATTCTATAAATAATAGAAATTTTTATTAAAAAAATAGAAATTTTTTTTTTCGAATTTAAATGCTTTTTTTTATAATACTTTTTTATAATTCAAAGAATTTCTAAATCATCTAAAGAAATAATTTAATTAATTAATAATGATAAAATAATATATAAAATTTAAACTAAAAGTTGTGTTTTTCTTCTTGCTTATAAAAAAAAAAAGAATACCCTTCGTACTCATAACTCAAGTTGTATAATTCAAAAAGAATTACAAAAAAAATTCTTAGATATTTATTGAGTCGTCTCTAACTTTTTTTGTTTGTCCCATTTTAAATCTTTTTTTAGCCTTCATTCTGATCTAATTGTTGAGATAAAAAAAAAAGATTTACTTGTTCCAGAACTTTTTACCTTTACTTTATTGAATCCTTAGGTTTAGACATTACTTCGATGATCCTTACCTATTCCCAAAAAGGCAGCAACATACCCTTTTGTTTTTTCTTTTTATAGAAAGATTCGATGAACGAGATTTCCCTTGTGATACACTTTTGATCAAAAAATTTTTATAACTCTAGCTTCAAACAAATTTGACTTTTTTTTTTGCAAAAAAGTTCTAATTTGCATTTTTTGATTCATATATATAAAATAGATTTACAAAGTAGTTTCAACTTATTGATTGATACTAACCTTAGATTCTTCCTCCGGATAAAAAACCATAAAGACTTTCTGCTCGAGCTTCATCATGTACTATTATCCAAGAGAGGTTAGGATCTTCGGAAATAAAACAAATTATGTCAAGCCCAGAGCATTTTCAATCCTATGGAAAATGATGGATATAAGAATCCATATAAGATAATGTCCTTCAAGTCGCACGTTGCTTTCTACCACATCGTTTCAAACGAAGTTTTACCATAACATTCCTAATAATTTCGAACCTGTCTGAAATGGATTCACTATAGAATCATGAATAGTCATTGGCTCAATTGATACATAATAATCCATATTTTTTATCTTTATATGAAATAGAAAAAGTCTTCTGTAAAGTAAGATTAAATAAAGCTGTTATCATTATCATATGATAAAAAAAATACTATTTTTTGGAATCGAATCTTGAAATTCTATAAATCCATATGAATTTCAAATTATTCATTTGAACCAGATACAAAATAAAAATTAGGAAAAAAAGGCATCTATTACATATTCTTTTTTTTTGTTAATAAAATACATATAGAACTAAATATTGAAAATACCGTATTATCTTAATTTGTTAAATGAATACAAGTTTTATTGAGATCTTAAATAATAGTTAAATCTAATCAAATTAGAACAAAAGATTGGTTTTTAAAAAGATCTGCTATTTTAATGTTAGATACAATTTATTGAATACAATTTGATCCAATCTTTGAATTGCATTAAAACGGATCTGGGACGGAAGGATTCGAACCTCCGAATAACAGGATCAAAACCGGTTGCCTTACCACTTGGCCACGCCCCATTTCTATTTATATTCACTAATAAATATTACTATTATTTTAATAAAAAAGAAATAAAAAACATTCATATTATTCATATTTAATAGGAATTTTTTAATAGAAAATTCAAAAATTAATCAAAAATGCAATATTATACACATATAAATATATTCTATATTATTAAAATTATTTAATAATATGGAATATAAACACGCATATATATAAATTAAAATTAGCTAATTAATCCTTTAATTGTTATTGATTAGTTATTCTTTGTTGCTAAAACAAAAAAAGAATAAATGTAAGTGTAAAAAAACACATTGATCATTATCTAGAATTCAATTAAGATATTGTATGAAAGTATAATTCCTTCTATTCTCGTTTGAAAACGTAAGAATTTTTGATTTTTTGGAGTTCGAAGAAAAAGAAGGATTTTTTGACCTACCTTCTTTCTTCATTTTATCCTTATATCAATAACTTAATAAAAAATTTATCTGCAAAAACTATTTATTATGTTTAATATCTTTAGTTTAATTTGTATCTGTCTTAACTCCGCCCCTATTTTGAGTAGTTTTTTCTTTGCCAAATTGCCAGAAGCTTATGCCCTTTTCAACCCAATCGTAGACATTATGCCTGTCATACCTTTATTTTTTTTCTTTTAGCGTTTGTTTGGCAAGCTGCTGTAAGTTTTCGATGAAATTATGACTGCTCTCTAAAAAAGTTCGTAATTTCTTCGATAAAAAGGGATTCTAATAATTGATAAGATCAAATAAATCTTACATTACACTATGAACTCTCGATCCAAAAATCGAATTTCTTGTATACTGGATAACTGCAGTAATGAATTTGGATCTACATCAATGCATCTCTTCATTCTACTTTTATAATGAACATGAAATAGATTGGTTTCCAATGCGATATCTAATTGTATTTATATATTTTGGTAATGAAAAAATACTCATTTTATTACAAATCAATTTGTAAACGAAAACAAAAAAAGCCTTTTTTGTTTTGATACTATGTCAAAATATGCAATATAAAAATAGATAATCTATTCCCTTTTGACAAAAAAACGATTTGGAGATTGTGTAATGCTTACTCTCAAACTCTTTGTTTACACAGTAGTAATATTCTTTGTTTCTCTATTCATTTTCGGATTCTTATCTAATGATCCAGGTCGTAATCCTGGACGTGATTAATAAAAAATAAAAGTATTTTATTTTAGTTTCGTATTTCTTCGCCTTTTTTATCTATTCTATACATTTAACTATGACAAACCCGAAAAGCTATGTTTTTTTTTATTTGAAAAAGCTATTTGAGGGAACGGAGAGAGAGGGATTCGAACCCTCGGTACAAATAACTCATACAACGGATTAGCAATCCGACGCTTTAGTCCACTCAGCCATCTCTCCCTATAAAAAAATTAATGTAACGTGTGAAGTAAAAATGGATAAAAACCCTTTGTAATCTCTTGTTTTATAATTTTTTTAGTTTATTAATTAGATTATAACAAACAAATAACAAAATATATATATATATAAGTATCTTAAGTCTATTTTATACCAGGTATTCCTTTTTTATTCCCCCGGCCTGGCTAGGCACTAGCCGGGCCTTTCTTTTTTTGTTCAAATTAATTATTTATAAATCAAACGATTCATATAATTTTAAGTAAAAAATACTTATTATTGAATCCATAATAGCAACAAAAATTCTTTTTTTTTTTACTTACCAAGCATATAAAAAGGGATATCGCTACAATAAAAAAAATACTAAAATTAAAAATTTTTCAAATAAAAAAAATGATATAATTATAACTTAATTCATTTACTTGTTCAATTCAAGGGACAAGAAACACTTGGGATCCAATTAATCTCATAACGTATAGCTAAAAAGGAGATGGAACTCTTTTTTATGACTCAATTCCTTTAAATCAAAATTCTCTAACGACTTATCCGTAAATAAAATTTAATTTTATGTTGGTTTTTATTTTAATATTATTAAATAAATTCTCTCTTCTTCATCCATATTTTTTAGCAAGTAACCTCACTCTACGGAATAGATAACAATACTCTATTTTGAATAATTTCAATACTATCTCAATTACGTCTAATTCTTCCTTTTGTTCGACAAAAAGGCCATTCATATACGATAATGAAATCGTAGCGGGTATAGTTTAGTGGTAAAAGTGCGATTCGTTCTATTAACAACTTAAATAGTTAAGGGATCTTTCGGTTTTGTTCATATTCCGATCAAAAACTTTATTTCTTAAAAGGTTTTAATCCTTTTTCTTCCTTTCAATGCCACTTTTTGAGGAAAAATCTACATTCTCACGATCTGTATCCAAAAATACATTAATTAAACAAGAAAAAATGGGATTATAAAACCGTGAAGCATAATTTTTTTTGAATTCATTCTTCTTATTGAATAAGTATAAGTAAAGGATCCATGGATGAAGATACAAAAATGGATTTCTAATCGTAACTAGATTTTCAATTTTTAAGTTCTAAAAGAGAAATTGAAACAAAAAAGCTAAAAAATAATGACTTTGGTTTACTAGAGTTATCAACATATTGTTTCGGCTCGGTAGAAAAAAAAAGTCTTTTCCTCAGGATTCCGTAAATAGAAGTAGGGAACGAACTAACTAGAAAGATTTAATATAGTACTCTCTTTCTAGAGGGATCATCTAGAAAGCGAATAAGAAAAGCTGACATAGATGTTATGGATCTCTACTTTTTTTTTATTTATGAAAACTTCTTTTTTCATACAGCATAATAGCTTTTTTCTTTTTTCTTTTATGCTTCGGAGTACATCTATTTTCCATAAAGGAGCCGAATGAAACCAAAAGTTCATGTTCGGTTTTGAATTAGAGACGTTAAAAAAGATCAATCGACGTCGACTATAACCCCTAGCCTTCCAAGCTAACGATGCGGGTTCGATTCCCGCTACCCGCTCCATATTGCATATTATAAATAAATTTTGGATATAAATCCTTTTTTTCCCTAACGGCCTTCCTTGATACTCATTCTCTTTTTTCTGTGAACAAACGAACAAAAAAAAAAAGGAATTAAAAGCGTCCATTGTCTAATGGATAGGACAGAGGTCTTCTAAACCTTCGGTATAGGTTCAAATCCTATTGGACGCAATTTTTTTCCATCTTTTTTTTTGTTGAATCAGAGGCAGTTCTCAACAATTACTCTTTTTATATTATAAAAAAAAGAAGAATAATAATGATAAAGTTATGCTGGTTCCTGAAGTAAAAACAACTCCATCTGCTCTTTAATAACTTCCTTCAAAAGTGCTTCCGCCGCACCAGTGAATGTTTTAGTAGAAGATATAATTTCTTGGAACTCCGGTTTATTTTTTTTTAAGTAGGTACGTAATTGAACAAGAAATTTCTTTACTTGTGTAATTTCTAATGAATCAAGATATCCATTTGTTCCAGTATAAATAGTAACTATTTGTTCATCGACCGTAAGAGGGTCTGATTGGGATTGTTTGAGCAATTCGCGTAATCGTTGACCTCTTGCCAATTGATTCTGAGTAGCTTTATCAAGATCAGAAGCGAATTGTGCAAAAGCTTCTAACTCTGCGAATTGAGCTAGTTCCAATTTTAATTTACCAGCTATTTTTTTCATGGCTTTAATTTGAGCTGCGGATCCAACTCTGGAGACAGAAATACCCACATTAATAGCAGGTCGAATTCCAGCATTGAAGAGATCGCCGGATAAAAAAATTTGTCCATCTGTAATGGAAATAACATTAGTAGGAATATAAGCGGAAACGTCTCCAGATTGAGTCTCAACTATCGGTAAAGCTGTCATACTTCCTTCACCTAAAGAAGAACCTAATTTAGCGGCTCTTTCTAAAAGACGCGAATGCAAATAAAAAACATCTCCTGGATAAGCTTCACGACCTGGAGGTCTTCTTAATAAAAGAGACATTTGACGATAAGCTTGTGCCTGTTTAGATAGATCATCATAAATTATTGAAGTATGTCGTTTACAATACATAAAATATTCAGCCAGAGTGGCTCCTGTATAAGGAGCGAGATATTGTAATGTAGCAGGTGAATCTGCCATTTCTGCTACCACAATAGTATATTCCATAGCTCCACGTTCTTGGAAAGTAGTTACTACCTGAGCTACCGAAGATGCTTTTTGACCGATAGCGACATAAACACATATTACATTTTGCCCTTTTTGATTTAGAATCGTATCTGTTGCTACTGCTGTTTTACCCGTCTGTCTATCCCCAATAATTAATTCTCGCTGACCACGTCCTATAGGAATCATCGCATCAATAGCAATAAGACCAGTTTGAAGAGGTTCATATACGGAGCGTCTCGAAATAATACCTGGAGCAGGAGATTCGATTAAGCGAGATTCAGAAGATGCAATTTCTCCTCTACCGTCAATAGGTTTAGCCAAAGCGTTTATAACACGACCCAAATAAGCTTCACACACGGGTATCTGAGCAATTCTTCCTGTTGCTTTTACGGAGCTTCCTTCTTGTATCAGCAAACCATCACCCATTAATACAACACCAACATTATTTGATTCCAAATTCAAAGCAATACCTACGGTACCCTCTTCAAATTCTACCAATTCACCTGCCATTACTTCATCAAGACCATGAATACGAACAATACCATCACCTACTTGAAGTACGGTGCCGGTATTCACAATCTTTACTTCTCTATCATATTGTTCAATGCGTTCACGGATAATATTACTAATTTCGTCGACTTTAAGGGTTACCATTAGTGTCTCTTAATTCTTTTTCGGAAGCAGAGGAAAAAATAATACCTGTATTTTAAACTAAAGTAGAGAAGAGGGGACTAATTAGTTATTTCTTCTATAACGCTTAGGATGCCAATATTAGCACTGATGGTACGAAAATGTAACTCACTATTCAAACAACTATTTAGAATTCCTAAAGCACCTTGTAAGGCTTGTTGAAAAATTCGTTGTCGGACTTGATTAATAGCTCTTTGTTGTTCAAAGCGAAGGGTTTCATTTTTATAATTTTCTAATTGTTTCAAACTATCAGAAGTAGCATTAATTAAATTCACTTTTTCTCGTTCTATCTCAGAATAGCCCTTTACTCGATACTCATCTGCTTCTGTTTCCACTTTACGTAAGCGAACCCGAGCTTTTTCGAGCTGCTCAATAGCCCCTCTCCGTAATTCTTCTGAGTTTAAAATAGTACTCAAGATCCTCTGTTTTCGATTATCTAATAAATCATTTAATAAAAGTAGATTTTCTTACGATTAATTTCACAACTTACATAATCTCCTCCCGAACCAAACATGAATCTTTCGATTCATTTGGCTCTCACGCTCACTCAATTAATGATATTTATGGGAATTCCCATATTTTTAATGAAATGAACCTGTCCTTTCTTTTCTGTTCGTAATATAAATTGATACAAGAATATTTATAGGACTCTTCTGATCAGACAAAAAATATATAATTGTCAGTAAAGTTGTTTCTTTAGTTTTATTTGTTTTGTTATATATTCTTAATCTTATTTTATTAATTATTACTTAATGAAACTAATTCTCTCCATTTTAATTAATATTATTTCTTTATTTATAATTTTTTTAGTTATTTTTAAATAACATTTATAATATATTAATTATTTAAATTTTATATTCATTATTTATATAGGTATTCAAAATATAGTAGGTATTCAAAATATAGAAATAAAAAATAAAATATTTTTTTATTTATGAATTATAAAATGATTCAAACAAATTATTCACATTCAAAAATTAGTATTTTATCCATAGGTTGCCCATTCAGCATTATCGAAAAAAAGGATACAATGACCCTTTTTTGAAAAAGATTTAAATCATTTTATCCATATGAGTGTTTTATATCGGATAAATTACCAACTATTCATTTTCTATTTTTCATTTTGGTACTAATGTATTGGTAGAAAGAGTACCATGTTGTGCCTGGACTTTAAACAGTTTAGCTTTAACCATGTTTATGGTCCCCAGATTTTTGGTGGATAGAGAATCAAAGTGAATTTACCAAAAAATCACGAAATGCTATGGTTCCCACATATGATTTATTAATTGATTCAGAAGTAATTCGTTGAGATCGGCGCTTTTGTTTGTTATTTATATATAAAATATATAGACTTTTTTTATAAATTATACTATTTTAAATTTTTAGACTATTTCTAAAAAAAAATAACATATAAAATACAAAATAAAGCACAACGGGTTGGATCCAACCTATTCTTGAAATACACAACTCGCACACACTCCCTTTCCAAAAAAGATCAACACACCAAGAACTACGCTTAGATTTATTGGATTTGTTGCTAAAATATCGGTATTAAACCCAAAACTCCCGGCGGATGGCCAATGCCCCGAAGAAACGAAAGAATCGGTTACATTTTTCATATGTTCTCCTCTGATAGATAGGACTAACAAAAACTAGAGTTCTTTTTTTATCAATTCGAGTCCTTTTTTATTGACTTCTTAATTTATTTTATTATTTTTAAGTTTCAACTAATCAATAAGTATTTTATTGGATTAGGTCCCAGGGCTTACATCAATTGTTAAATACCCCTTTTTTTTTGCAGCATTTGCTAAAAGTAAAAAGGAGTTTCCTTTACTTTTATTGTACTAAGATTATATTAATAACGGAAAATACAAAAACATAGGTATCCAGTAATTCCTCATTATCAAATCCAAATAAGACCTTCCCGAAAGTATTATCTCATCAAATAAGTAATTCAAAGTGTTGATAGAATTCGAAGAATAAAACTACAAATTTAAATTAATAAAATGAGAAAAAATAAGGTACGTATTTTATTGTTTTATTTCTAGAATTAAACAAAAGGATTCGCAAATAAAAGCGCTAATGCCACGACCAATCCATAAATTGTTAAAGCTTCCATAAAAGCCAAACTAAGCAATAGAGTACCTCGTATTTTACCTTCTGCTTCTGGCTGTCTTGCAATACCTTCTACGGCTTGTCCTGCAGCAGTACCTTGACCAATTCCAGGTCCAATAGAAGCAAGCCCTACGGCTAATCCAGCAGCAATAACAGAAGCGGCAGAAATAAGTGGATTCATAGTAAGCTAAGTTCCTCACAAAAAAAAGAAATAGTTAATGATATAATCAATCAATAAATTATTACTTATTTTTTTATTACTAAGATTCTAGACGGTCAAAGTAATTAAAATCCCGATAAGTACATATTTTAATGAATTATCAAAAAGAATTTGAGATCTAATTTCAGTTTTAGTTACTATCTATGATATAGTTTTTTTTATAAATACATATGCATTTTGTTCTAGTTATTGCATTTATTCCGAACTCTTTTTTTTATTCAAACCCTCTTTTTATATCTTTGAATTGATCTATTTATTCCACGGACAATCATAGACAAAGCAGAATAGCTTTCATCAAAATCCAAAGTGAACTGGGAAATAATATGGGGACAGTTCCTATATCACATAGACATTAGTTTCTTCTATACCGTAAATCCCGCACCCTTCGTATGAAAACGGAATCAGATTCTAGAATATTTTTTTGAAACATACACAAAAGCTTGACTTATTATATAATATATAACTATTAATATGCCTCTTGTAACCCATTTAACCTCTTTTTTTAGTAGCACGTGAAAAAAGATAACATAACAACTTTTATTCAAATTCAAAAATGAGCCAAAAACTTAAGAAAACAGATAAAAGATATTTTTCCTAAATTTTTTTACAATAGTATTGTATATTTTTCCTACTACGATTCTAGATCTTATATACATATTTACATCCATTATGTTTATTCTGTTTATGCTCGCCAACAAAGTTTATTATATTTACCTATAAATAAATTGGGATAAGCTTACTAAAAAAAAAGGATTTAGAAAAGTAGTCAATGATGATCCTCCATGGATTCGCCTATATAAGCCGCGGCTAAAGTTGCAAAAATAAGAGCTTGAATACCGCTTGTAAACAATCCAAGAAACATGACTGGTATAGGAACTACCAAAGGTACTAAAGAAACAAGAACAACAACTACTAATTCATCAGCTAATATATTTCCAAAAAGTCGGAAACTGAGTGATAAAGGTTTTGTGAAATCTTCTAAGATGTTAATTGGTAAAAGTATTGGAGTTGGTTGAATATATTTCCCAAAATAACTCAATCCTTTTTTTGTAAGACCCGCATAAAAGTATGCCACTGACGTGAGTAAAGCTAAAGCAACAGTAGTATTTATATCATTCGTTGGGGCAGCTAACTCCCCGTGAGGTAATTCTATAATTTTCCAAGGTAAAAGAGCGCCCGACCAGTTCGAAACAAAAATAAATAGAAACATAGTTCCGATAAAGGGAACCCAAGGACTATAGTCTTCCCCAATCTGGGTTTTGCTCAAATCTCGAATAAATTCAAGAATATATTCAAAGAAATTCTGACCGGGGGTCGGAATGTTTTGTGGATTACGAAGAGCTATAGTGACTGAACCTAATAAGATAGCAATTACAACCCATGAAGTGATAAGTACTTGGGCATGCACTTGTAAACTTCCTATTTGCCAATATAAATGTTGGCCTACCTCTACACCTGCTATATCGTATAATCCTTTGAGTGTGTTAATGGAACATGGTATAACATTCATATTGTCCTCTGACATAAATCTAACTAAAAAAAAAAAAAGAATTATTTTGATTCAAACGTCTCAGCTATTTATTAACTTATCTAAATATATGATATATTTAGGATACCTATTAATAAGATAACATATTATATCTAGTACTTTTTATACTTTTATAGAAATTTAAGACTAATAACCAATTCAAAAAATATATTAAGTTCCCGAAAAAATCGACTTATATTTATTATTAATCATAATCCACCATTTCTTATATAGCTAGAATGACCTTTACAAATTGCGGATACTAATTTGTTAAGAATCAGTCGGATTGAAGCTATAGCGTCATCGTTGGCTGGAATCGAAATATCCGCGAGATTCGGGTCACAATTTGTATCGATTATACAAATCGTCGGAATTCCCAAAATGATACATTCTCGAAGAGCCGTATATTCTTCTTGCTGATCAACGATAATTACAATATCAGGTAACTCCGTCATATATTTTATCCCGCCCAAATATGTTTGTAAGGTGGATAATTGTCTTTTCAACACCGCAGCATCCCTTTTTGAGAGACTATTGAGTTTCCCCATCTTTTGTTCTGCTCTTAAATCCCGAAACTTCTGGAGTCTCGTTTCTGTAGTGGACCAATTCGTTAACATACCACCAAGCCATTTTTTATTAACATAATGGCACCGAGCCCTTTTTGCAGCTGATGCTACTGAGTCAGCCGCTTTATTTTTTGTACCAACGATTAAAAAATGTTTTCCTCCACTTGCTGCATCAAAAACGAAATCGCAGGCTTCTGATAAAAAACGAGCAGTTCTAGTTAGATTTATAATATGAATACCTTTACGCTTTGCAGAAATATAAGGTGCCATTCTAGGATTCCATTTCCTAGTACCATGGCCAAAATGAACTCCTGCTTCCATCATCTCTTCCAAATCGATGTTCCAATATTTTCTTGTCATTTTTCCTTCCCCACACTTCCCTTTTGTTGTTTACTTTTTTTTCTTAAAAAAAGAGGGGTAGCCTGAAATAAATAAATGTTCCGACGGAACCTTCTATCGAGGATTGACCGTTGATATACGATCCAAACCATTAATTTTTTGAATTTGTTATAATCTTTATTACCGAATAACACAACACAAAATCAGATCAAATAAATAAAAAAAGTCATGAATTTAAATTCAAAGAAGAAATCTCCTTTTAGGAATCGTTAAATTGTGTAAATAATTCTTCTGGTTTATCATAAAAATTTTTTTGGACACAAGAACAAATAAATTCTCGATGATGAAATAAAATATCTCTCGCTTTTGCCTTGAATATATTCTTCTTTTTTATTTCCAAACGGATCTTCTTTTGTTGCTTTGAACGGTGCATTAATTTTTTGAATCCGGTACCGACAGGTATAATCCCTCCCAGAACAACATTCTCTTTCAGGCCTTTCAACCAATCAATACGACCTCGTAGAGCAGCTTTTGCTAAAACTCGAGCAGTTTCTTGAAAACTGGCTTCGGATATGAAACTTTGAGTATTCAAAGATGCCCTAGTTATTCCTAATAGAATTGCCCGATAACGGATTCTTTCATCCAAAGCACGCCCTGCCCGTTCTGCTCGCAATAATCCAATTAGTTCTCCGGGTAAAAAAACATTAGATATTCCATCTTCTGAAACCAATACTTTTGATGTTACTTGACGCACAATAATTTCTATATGTCTATTATGAATCTGTACCCCCTGGGATCGATAAACTTCTTGGATCTTATTAACCAAAGAGATACGACTTTGGGCTATGGTTAGCTCAGCCCCAAGCAAGAATCCCAAAGGGATTCCAAGAATTCTTGATATATGGTCATTCCAACCTTTAACTCTCTTTTCGAGGTTCATTGATATTGAATCAATCGAACGCACTTCTAAAACCTGTTCTACTTTTGGAAGACCCTGTGTTATGTCACCAGATCTCGATTTTTCATATATAAAAGTAACTAATGTATCTCCTTCGTAAAAAATTTCCCCATAATGACCATGAACAGTTGTTCCTGGAGTGGCCAAATAAGGTTTAGCAGATCTTATTACTAAAGAATCAACATGAACAATTAGAACTTGACCGGATTTTATGTGTGGTCCGTATTTGAATAAATACACATTTTCGCAAAGAAACTGTCCAAGACTCATTCTTGTGGGTGATTTTTCATAATAATCGTGATGTAGAAAGTTCCAATTCAAATCAAATGGATTCAAAATGATGTTACTGCAAGAATCTGGATTATAAATCTTCTTATTTTCATCTATTAAACAATATTTAAGCACTTGGAAAGTTTGTTTAAAATAGTCAAGTAATAAATATTTCTTTAACAATATCTGATTATAAGTTATTAAATGAGAAGAGAAATAAAAACAAGCGACTTTAGGTACAACAATACCTAAAGGACCCAACGCATTTTTAATTGGAATTAGAGAATCTTCCTTAATTGATTCTTTTATCACATTGTTATATTTCGAACCATAGAATGGTCCGATTTGAGAACAGTTGGATGATGACAAAATTATCAAAGATGTGGATTCCTTATTTTGATTCAACAATGTACCAATACTTAGAGTTCCCTTATGTTGTGTAAGTGAAGAAATATTTACCTTGGGATAAAAGGGATTAATATCGGTACAATCTAATCCATTATGACAAATAAATCCCGAGCCCGTCGTATCATTCCTTTTTAGAATATAAGAAACAGGGGATTTAACTAATTCAATTCTTATGAAATCGCGAATCAGATTGTTTATCTTTATTTCAACAAAGGAAGCATGAATCTCTTCTATAAAAGCATCTTTCTCTTGGGCCCAATTCACTACTAAGCAAGTTCGAACTAATTGAATACTCGTTTGATAAAGTCCTCGAACCGGCTTGCCATTTCCATAAAGGATATAATTGACAACTCTAAGTTGGACAGTGTCCCTTTCCAACAAAGAATCCTGAGGGAAAAATGTTGTTAAATTGATCCCATCGGTTATTTTATATGTGACTACGGGTCGGACCGAAACAAAATACTTTTTTTTAGTAGGTGTGATTCGTTGTACATAGATCCAATTTTTCAATTTTTTAGATTCCTTAGACTCTTTTTTTACCCTTCCTGGTGGTATCAAAATGCCGCTATGCTTAGATATTTTATCCGTTTCTCCAGGAAAATGGATATCCCCAGAAAATATTTTAAGTTCAATACTTTTTTTTTTTCTCTCCACTCGGACTAATCCACCGGCTTGACTTCTTATATTTAAAGTTATTTGTGTATTTACTCCAATAATACTATTGTTCCGGACCATTATTAACGAGGATCCGGGTAAAATATGCACTTCTTCGGGAATGAAAAAAAAAAGATCCACTTTCATTTGGTACTTCGAATTAAATTCTTTTGTTCCTCGATACTCAATCAAATCCTCTTTTTTAAAAACAGAATCTGTCTCTATGATCCCATATTTAATGATTCCTGAACTGCTTCTTCTGTATTGCGGATCGTCGAAATAAGCAAGAATACTATTTCTACGTAAAATACCATTTATGGGTATTTCAACCGAATGAGGTATGAATTCTTTTTCTTGCTCTTGATCATAGTATTGTAATGGGATTATGAATCGATTTCTTCGTCTCTTAGCCAATAAAGAAGAATTCTCTTGTAGAATAGAAGGATATAGGAGATTCCAATCGCTGTTGTGTATGATTTGATTGGATCTTAAATAAGCAAAACCACTCTTTTTTTTTTTACCCAGAGGCTCCGAGCTAAACCATTTTTGTCTCACATGATCTTTAGTCGTTGAGAAATCAGAGTTATATTTCCCTTCAACAGAAAAAGAATGAACATTGATTTGATCTTGATCCTTGTGGAGAGAAAAAGACACTATACTAGATCCACACATATCCACTGTTAATATCCATAAATGACTTGTTTTTGGTAATAAATGAACATTACCATAAGTATATTCAGGCGCGTGATAAACATCAATACTCCAGTGCATTTCTCCTTCTGATTCAGAATAAATATGTTTTCGAACCCTCTCTTTAAAATTCAAAGTGGATGCTCCAGCACGAATCTCAGCAATCACTTGTTCTGATTCTACATATTGGTTATTTTGAATTAAAATCAAACTTTTTGGTGGAATATTTACATTATGTAAAATATCTTGACTTTGAATAGTTACATGCAGATCTATAGAACATAGAAAAGCAGGATGTCCATGACGAGTACGCGTGGGATGAACCAAATCTTCATTGAATGTTATTTTACCATTAGAAGGAGCTCGTACATGTTCGGCAGTACCGCCCGTGAATACTCCACCAGTATGAAAAGTTCTTAATGTTAGTTGAGTTCCCGGTTCTCCGATCGATTGACCTGCAATAATACCTACGGCTTCCCCCAATTCAACCAGATCACCATGGGTGGCACTCCTACCATAACACAATTGACAGATCCAAGATGTACTTCTGCAAGTAAAAGGAGTTCTAATAAATATTGGATGTATTCCAAAAGTTATAAATCGATTAACAAGTTCAATACCAATATCTTGATTCCGCGTGGCAATGCATCGCATACCCATATATATATCATCTGCTAATACACGACCAATTAATGTTTGGATAAAAATCTTTTCGGTCAACCCTTTTTGAGGACTTACAGCAATACCTCGGATAGTTCCACAATCCCTTCTACGTACAATAATGTGTTGAACTACTTCAACAAGTCTACGCGTGAGATATCCAGCATCTGATGTTCGTACAGCAGTATCGACAACTCCTTTACGGGCTCCGTAGCAAGAAATTATATATTCTGTCAAAGAAAGTCCTTCGCGTAAATTGCTTTGAATAGGTAAATCGATCATTTGTCCTTGTGGGTCCGACATTAATCCTCTCATACCCACTAATTGATGTACCTGAGATGCATTTCCTCTAGCTCCTGAAAAAGACATTAAATGGACTGGATTAGAAGGATTCGTCATACGAAAATTTGTATTCATTTCTTGTCTCAAATATTCACTTGTAGCATACCATATCTCAATGGATTGACGTAATTTTTCTACTGCGTGTACATTCCCATAATGATAGTGTTTCTCCAAAA